ATGTAAATAAACCGCAAATACGATCCAAGTAATAAATGCCCAAGTTTCCTTTGGGTCCCAATTCCAATAGGACCCCCATGCTTCATTAGCCCATACTGCGCCTGAAAGAATACCTATAGTTAAAAAGAGAAAACCTAGACTAATCACACGATAACTCCAATAATCCAACTGGTGAATCAATTGGGACCTGTAATAATTGTTAGCAGAAAAAAAAGAAGCATTTCCTAAAAAATTGTTTCTTTCATTTATGTATTGTATTTCACCAAAGGAAAGTTCCTCGTTTAGTTTTAATAAAAAAGTATTCCCCTTACAAAAAAAATTTATGTTTTTTCGAAATGTAAGGACCAGAAGTGCTACTGATAATAATGATCCACATAAAAGAGCTGCATAGCCCAATATCATCATACTTACGTGCATTATTAACCACTCGGATTGGAGAGCGGGTACTAATATTGCGGATTGATGTATTTCAGTTAAAAGACCCGAAGTAGCAAAGCCTTGGGTAAAAATAACACTTGACGCAGTTATTGTGCTTAAATGGCTTTTTTTTTTTTTGAAATATGGAACTATATGAATAACTGATAAACTCCAAGAAAGAAAGATTAATGATTCATATAAATCACTTAGTGGGAAATGTCCCGAATAAATCCAACGAGTGACTAATAATACGGTTATACATAAAAAAGTAGCTATCATTCCCTTTTCTGACGAATCATTTAGTTTTATGATTTCATCGATTAATAAAGTTATCAAATGAATTGTAATTACAATGGAAACGATCGAAAAGGAAATATGAGTTAATATATGCTCTAAAGTTGAAAATATCATAAAAATTTTAAAAAGGAGGAATCCTGAAATATAAATCAGGAGTTGAATTCATTCTAGAATTTATAATATATTGTATCTATTTTCGAAGAGAAGGTCTGCCGCCACTCGGACTCGAACCGAGATGCTCTCGCACTGCTTCCTAAGAGCAGCGTGTCTACCGATTTCACCATAGCGGCTTGTTCGAATTCATAATAGCCTATTCATAGTCAATCGTCGAGATTTAAGGAGTCAACTAAATGAAATCTTTTTAGTCAAAATGAAAATGGATGAATAAAACTTTGTTCAAATACAAATTTGAAGGTTCATTATTAGGGGGTATGGGTTTTATTTACCTTAGTGATTTGGTGTAGTTTATGCTCTTCTATAATTCAATAGAATCGAACTATTGAAACTATAAACTTCAACCCTCTAGTTATTGATAGAACTATAAAAGATTTCTTTGCTTTTTTTTTCATAAAAGATTTATCATTTATATTATTTCCTAAAAGTGAAAAAATGTATTTTACCAATGAACAAAAAATAAGACCCCCTTTTATTACTCAAAACTTGCACATTAATTCGGACAAAAAATTCCAGGCTTTTGTCGGTTGGGTTGAAAGAGACATATATGGGAAATTTATATATTCTAATAGATTAATTCAAAGAAATTCAGATAAATAAGAAGTCAGAAAGTTACACAAAACATTTTCAAAATAAATGAATAAATTAATTTCAACGATGTATTAATTTTAACTAAAGATCTCTTTTTTACCCTTCTTCAATATATATATATATTTATAGATATATAGAAAAACGTCGATTATTGTAATTGTGACAAATAGGTTGATGGGGAAAAAAGATTCCCCCATCTCCAAAACAAGAAAATATACTAACAATATACTAACAATATACTAACAATATACTAACACAGGCTCAAGTTTTGTATCTTGTCTTTATTCTTTTTTCAAAAGCTTTTTATAATTTACTAACCCCTAAACCGAAGAATTATTATTATACATATCCTAAGTTCTAGTTCATATTGATTAGCCACAAACAATAGCTTTGTTGATTTCCTATTAAGAATGAAATGGGCCTATTTTTATATTCGGATTATTCCAATGTTTTATTTTATGACTTTTTTTGTCGCACAAAAAAACTTTTTGAGTTTCCGGTAGAAAGAGATTTACCTAATGACAACGCTTTTAAGGCTGCCCAATATCCCTTCCCTTTCCAAATATTTTTACGAATACGCTTTTTTGATATAGAAGTACGTTTTTTTGGAACTGCCATTTAAAAATTAAGAGGTTACTCGTTGTTATAGTTGGATGTGAAAGACATCTATTGGTCAAAACGAATATATTCATTATCTAGTTATTTTCTAGATAATAATTATTTTCTAGATAATAATTAGATAAGATAATATATATTATCTAGAGAAAACAAAAAAATCTATATATATATAGATAAAAAATATGCGAAAATCGTACAAAATCTTACTATAAAAATATAATTTAATTTTTTCTATTAATTGGTCAAACTTGAGTAAAGAATACTTCGAAATTCCATTTTAAAATTCGAATCAAACTAGTAATTAAAGTAATGAATCTGTTAAAAGATACACGTTTTGTTAAAAAAAATCTTCGTTATTTTTTTATTAAATTTGATTTAATTTTACCCCCTTTTTATAATTACCCCCTATTTTTGATAAATATAAAAATAAATCTTATAGAAAATATAAAATGTTAGATATTATAGCGTTTCCTATAAATGTTTTTTTATTGAAACGGAAACTAATCAATCAGTTTCATACTGAAACTAGTTAATGATTTGGAACAAACTGACTAAAAAGCGAGAGTCGTACAAAAATTGTACCTTAGTTAATCCTATGATTCATATCGATTCATATCAGATTTATTTTTAGTGTAATTTTTTATCATTACTTTATGAATATAAAGTGATTTAATAATAATGAAATTTTGTATTTTCGTTTTTTTAAGAAAAATCTTAGTTAATAACTAAATTTGTATAAACAAATCTTAGTTAATAACTAAATTCGCTTTTTATGAGCAAGTAGGTCATATCATTTGCCCAATTGTAACTTCTTTATTTTAATATTTAAAGTATTTTGAAAAGACCCAGATAATAAATATATAAAATTCGAAAAATATCTTTAAGTTAGTACATCTCTTGATTTTTTTATTGACCCCTTTTGTTTTGAAATTGAAAGGGGGTAGGATCCGGTAAATCGGAAACAATCAATTAATAATAAAAAAACTTTTTTATGGAACAGACATATCAATATTCGTGGATAATACCTTTCCTTCCACTTCCAGTTCCTATGTTAATAGGAGCGGGACTTCTTCTTTTTCCGTCGGCAACAAAAAGTCTTCGCCGTATGTGGGCTTTTCAAAGTGTTTTTTTGTTAAGTATAGTCATGATTTTTTCGATCAATCTGTTTATTCAGCAAATAAATGGCAGTTATGTCTATAAATATGTATGGTCTTGGATCATTAATAATGATTTTTCTTTAGAATTCGGTTACTTGATCGACCCGCTTACTTCTATTATGTCAATATTAATCACTACTATTGGAATTATGGTTCTTATTTATAGTGATAATTATATGTCGTATGATCAAGGATATTTGAGATTTTTTGCTTATATGAGTTTTTTCAGCACTTCTATGTTAGGATTAGTTACTAGTTCTAATTTGATACAAATTTATATTTTTTGGGAATTGGTAGGAATGTGTTCATATCTATTAATAGGGTTTTGGTTCACACGGCCTGTTGCTGCAAATGCTTGCCAAAAGGCATTTGTAACTAATCGTGTTGGGGATTTTGGTTTATTATTAGGAATTTTAGGTTTTTATTGGATAACAGGGAGTTTCGAATTTCGAGATTTATTCAAAATATTCAATAACTTGATTTCTAATAATCATAATGAAGTCAATTTTTTATTTGTTACTTTCTGTGCCGTTCTATTATTTACCGGTGCGGTTGCTAAATCTGCACAATTTCCCCTTCATGTATGGTTACCGGATGCCATGGAGGGGCCTACTCCTATTTCGGCTCTTATACATGCTGCTACTATGGTAGCTGCGGGCATTTTTCTTGTAGCTCGGCTTATTCCTCTTTTCATAGTCATCCCTCACATAATGAATTTCATCTCTTTGGTAGGAGTAATAACAATATTATTCGGGGCTACTTTTGCCCTTGCTCAAAAAGACATTAAGAGAGGTTTAGCCTATTCCACAATGTCTCAATTGGGTTATATGATGTTAGCTCTAGGTATGGGGTCTTATCGAAGTGCTTTATTTCATTTGATTACTCATGCTTATTCGAAAGCATTATTATTTTTAGGATCCGGATCCGTTATTCATTCAATGGAAACTATTGTTGGATATTCTCCAAATAAAAGTCAGAATATGGTTTATATGGGGGGTTTAACAAAACATATCCCAATTACCAAAACCGCTTTTTTATTAGGTACACTTTCTCTTTGTGGTATTCCGCCTCTTGCTTGTTTTTGGTCCAAAGATGAAATTCTTAATGATACTTGGTTGTATTCACCAATTTTCGCAATAATAGCTTGGTTTACAGCGGGATTAACTGCATTTTATATGTTTCGAATCTATTTACTTACTTTTGAAGGACATTTAAACGTTCATTTTAAAAATTATAGTGGCAAAAAGAATACTCCCTTCTATTCAATATCTCTATGGGGTAAAGAAGATTCAAAAAGAATTAACAAAAATTTTCGTTTATTAACAATGAAAAATCATGATATTTTTTCTTTTTTTTCAAAAAAAACGTATCTAATTGATCAGAATGCAAGAAACATCACACAACCTTTTATTACTATTACCCGTTTTGGAAATAAGAAGTTTTTTTCGTATCCTTATGAATCGGATAATACTATGTTATTTCCTATACTTGTATTGGTTCTATTTACGTTGTTCGTTGGATCCCTCGGAATTCCTTTCAACCAAGAAGGATTGTATTTGGACATATTATCAAAATGGTTAACTCCGTCTATAAACCTTTTACATCAAAATTTGAATAATTCAATAGATTGGTATGAATTTTTGAAAGATGCTATTTTTTCAGTTAGTATAGCTCTTTTTGGAATATTTATAGCCTTTTTTTTATATAAACCTGTTTATTCATCTTTGCAAAATTGGGACTTAATTA